GAATTAGTATGTGCAGATACAATCAGAATCAAAAACGAAATGGAATTGCACGACGTAATCAAATAAAATATCAAATGGAATCAAATAAAAAAAAAAAATGGATATACCGTCTCTTGTATCTTATCTTATGTTATCCCTTCTTAGATTATCTTTTTTTTTTTGAATCCAAATTTGTATATCACACAAAAGTAACTTCTTGTATCACAGAAAATCCAATGAGCCCATCATGTGAATTGAATGAAGTAAAATAAAAAAAAAACCAAGTCTATGAAGCGGAGATAACTAGATCTATTTATCCACAATCGGATTATATTTGTTTGATCCACTGTTGTCAATATGAATGTGAATAGTGAAAAACGAATACAATGGAGAACACAAAAGAATAAAAAAAAAAAAAAATAGAAATAACAATTTCAATTGAATATCTTTCTTTTTTTTTTTATTTTTCATTATTCAAAAAAATTAGTCAATTTTAATATCTATTTATTAATATTTCATCTATAAATTATATATTTCTATTAATTGAAATAAATAGAAATAGGAAAATATATATATATAATATATATAAAATATATAATAATTAAAATGAAAAAAAGAGAAAATAAATAAAAAAAGAAAAAACTACGGAGTTGTGTTGGATTGGCACGATAGAGATAATGAACATAAATAGAAAAAAAAAGTGTAGGCGAAAGAATAAATTAAGGTAAGGAAGAAGTAAAGTAGAAAAAAATCTCGGGTTTATTCAATCAATAAATAAATATAAGTAGAATAAACAAGCGTAATCCCTTGTGTTTTTTTATTTGTTCATAGATTTCCAACAAAAACCAACCCATTGATGGTAATGTCCAAATTTTATATTTCTAGTATAAAACCAATTATTTCATTTATTCACTTGATTGATCTTTAATAAATAAGTGTAGTAGAACAAGAGAGGGGGGAAATAATAGAGAAAAGGTTATCCAAAGCTATAGACAAGTCATCCACACCCTCTTTTTTTTTTTATTTCATTAATTGAATTTTTCGGTTATTGATTCAGGTCAAATTCCGTAAAAACCGCAGCCCTCTTTAAAATATCATGAACAGTTCCTGTAGGTTGAGCACCTTTTTCAAGAAAATATAGAATTGCAGGAACATTTAAATAGGTTTGATTCTTTATCGGATCATAAAAACCCACTTTACGAAGATCTCTTCCCTCTCTTCGGGATCGAACATCAATTGCAACGATTCGATAAACGGCTCATTGGGATAGATGTAGATTAACAATACCCCCCCCAGAACCGTATAAGAAGTTTTCTCCTCGTACGGCTCGAGAAAATTTGAAGTTATGTATATGTATAGAATTCTAATTAATGTAAAATAGATCCATAGATTATCAAATCAATTAGACTATGATTTCATTTTTTTTTTATTCTTTTCCAAAAAAGAAATTAAAAAAAAAAATTCTTATTTGTATCCTCATAACTCAAGTTGGGTAACTCTCACTCAAAGGAAAACCTTTAAGCATTTCATTTATTGAGCCGTCTATAACCCCCTTTTTGCCTGTCTCCTTTAGAATCTATTCTATTCTTCATTCTGATCTAGTTTAGTTATTGAGACAATTAACAAGTTTAGTTATTAAAACAATTAAAAAAGGTATTTCCTTGTTCCGGGATCCTTTATCTTTGCTTTGAATCATTGGGTTTAGACATTACTTCGGTGATCTTTAATCCTTTCAAAATGGCAGCAACATACCATTTTTTGTGATTTCTTTTTATCAAAGAACCATATGAATGATTGATTCTCGCGTGATACACTTTTGATCAAAAGAGTTTTCCTAATTCCAACAAATTTGATGTTTGAATTTGAAACTTGCTTGAATTGGATCCTTTCGATTTCTATATCGAAAATATACTTACGAAGTTGTTTCAACTTATTGATTGACACTAACCCTAGATCTCCGCCCCTGATAAATGAATTAATACTTTCTACTCGAGCTCCATCATGTAATATTTACATTAAAACTTCCCCAAAATGAAATGAGGGTTATAGTGGAACAGAACAAACGATGTCGAGCCAAGAGCATCTTCATTCCTATATATAAAAGAAAATGGTGGATGTAAGATAAGAATCCACAGTTGATCATGTCCTTCAAGTCGCACGTTGCTTTCTACCACATCGTTTTAAACGAAGTTTTACCATAACCTCTAGTTTCTTGGAACTGGTATGTAATTGATTCAATTATGGAATCATGAATAGTCATTGGTTTAGTTGGTACATAGTTATCTATACTGTTATGAATGGGTAGTTTCTTAAAAAGTATCAGCAAGAATTCCATTTTTTTTTGAAACCCACATTTTCTTTTAGATATTGGATTTTCTTTTAGTATATTGGATGAATACAATTTTTTGTATGAATGCAATATTTATTTAATATGAAATGGAATATATATTATTCTTTTTTTTTTTATTTCTATAAATTTAGAAAAAATTACGAATAAATAAGAAATACGTTCTTTTTGAATCCGCATTTTCAAGTTTCTTGATAGGATGGATTCGCCAGTTTAACACTTCTTCAAGTACCAAGGATTCATAGGAAATCATTCAAAAAAATTGATTGAAAGTTTTCTACCTCGATATTATTATTTGACTAAAGTTTTCCAATAAGGGAAGGGACATTTTATTATCTTTTATTATCATAAAAAAAACCTATTCGAATTAACCCATCAATGATTTAAAACAAATAGATAGATCAAAAACAAATCCAATTTTTTTTTACTCTAAATTATTTTAGCCTAAACCGGTCTTAAGAGACTTAATCCCATTGATTCAATTCAATTAGTACCAAAAACGCAAGCCCTTCGTATTTATAATTCCACATAAATCCACAGAAATTAAATAATCAAGTTGCACACACCATTTAAGGGATAGAGAATAAGAGAGGCTTTCACATTTAGATTTTGAATTTAAATGACATCATGGAAAATATATGAGACGTAAGGTTTTTTTATGAATAACGAATTTCAAATATGAATATGAAAGATATGGACATACGATGAAAAGCCCGTCCTACTTTTTTTTTTATCTATGTTCCCATCTTTTACCTAGATAAAAAATGGATTCAATTCCATCTACGTCTTATGGTATTTAAACTCGATTAAATTTGTGAAAAAAATATGATTTAGAGACGAATCAAAAATAAGAAAAATAATGATAAGAAAGAAGAATCACATTCTATCTAATATTAGACTCTTAAACAGAAGGTTGTTCAAAAAAGGCAATCTTTTTTTGATATGATAATTTTGATATGATTATATCATATATAATATTATGGAATATTATGATATATAATATCATAATACTATGATATATATAATACGCATACTCTGGGACGGAAGGATTCGAACCTCCGAATAGCGGGACCAAAACCCGTTGCCTTACCACTTGGCCACGCCCCATTTCTATTCAAGACTAATAAACACTAATATTGTTATTGGTTGTTCGTCAATTCCAGTCCAAATATTGATAGAATCAATTAGATTGTTGCTAGGATTTTGATACGTGTAGATATCGAATGAAACTGAATTTATTGATCATTAGATATAATTCAATTAAGATATTGTATGAAAGTAGGATTTCTTCTATATCTATTTTGATTTGAGAATGGAAGGATTTTTGATTGGCTGAGTTCAAATCAAAGAAAAGAAAGGTTTTTTGACCTACCTTATGTTATTAATTTTTACCTTATCCCTTATATCAATAATAAGATATTAATAACTCAATCAACTCAAAAAAAAATTATCTTCAAGAACAAAATGTTTGTTATGCTTAATATTTTAAGTTTAATCTGTATCTGTCTTAATTCTGTCCTTTATTCAAGTAGCTTTTTCTTAGCCAAATTACCCGAGGCCTACGCTTTTTTGAATCCAATAGTAGATATTATGCCAGTAATACCTGTGTTCTTTTTTTTATTAGCTTTTGTGTGGCAAGCTGCTGTAAGTTTTCGATGAGATTTTTCATACTGTCCTAGAAAAATTCATGATTTACTCGAAAAAAAATTCTAACAATTTCTAATATAAGATCAGATAAGTCTTACATACAGTCTGAACCGTTAAGTTAAATATTGAAATTCTTGTATAGCTGTGCTAAATCTAGATCACTCTCATTTTCTTGTTATAACTTTTTTTTCCATTGAACGACCCTATTAGAGTCCCCCACAATATATAATTGTTGGTATAAAAGAAAATTTTCATTAATAAACAACTCAACTCTGATTTTCTGAAATTTTTTTTTTTTTTTCTAGAAATCACTTCATTTCTTGGTGTCAAAAAATAGGGTATGCAGTATAAAAATAGAGAATCTATTCTCTTTTTTTTTTTTGAAAAAAAAAAATGCTATTGGAGATTGTGTAATGCTTACTCTAAAACTATTTGTTTATACAGTAGTGATATTCTTTGTTTCTCTCTTCATTTTCGGATTCCTATCTAATGACCCGGGACGTAATCCTGGACGTGAAGAATAAAAAATCAGATTTTTGTTTTCCTTGCTTGATTTGCAAATTTTTATCTATTCCACATCTTTCTTTAACTATATATATATAAAAAAAAATACCAAGTCATCGACAGAAACGGAAAGAGAGGGATTCGAACCCTCGGTACGAAAAACGCGTACAACGGATTAGCAATCCGACGCTTTAATCCACTCAGCCATCTCTCCCCCAATTGAAAAATGAAAAAGAATAATTACTATGATACATTAAGTAAGGCTTGAAAAAAGCCCTTCTTTATCTCTCTTTATTATTTGAATATATCTTTATTATTTATTATATAGATAGCTATATAAAGCTATATATAGATAATATATATCTAAAAACTTTTATCATAAATTCCAATTCCATTTAGATTTTAAATAAAGTAAGGGCTCAAAAGAGATATCTACAATCCAATATTTGAATATATAAATACCAATCTATTAAATGTTAATAAAAAAAATTTTGAATAAATTAAGAAAATAAAAAATAAAATGAAAATATATATTAAATAATAAATAAAATCAATAAAAGTACCTTGTTTATTTCGTCCGAAAAGTCCCTTTTTATTTCCACGGCCTGGCCTGGTCAGTACCTAGCCGGGCTTTTTTTTTGTTCCAATGAATCGTAGAAAAAATGATTTATTTTATTTGAAAACTCAAAATTCTTTTGAAATAAAATAACAAAAATCGAAACAACAATCATATCATAAGAAGGATTATTTCGATTCCTATGATACAGAATCAAAGTGCCATTTCTTATTATTCTTTCTTTTTTTATTTACTTTTTTTTACTGGAATAAAAAAAACTTATCATTTAATTAGTTAAATGAGTCCTCGTTTACTAATCTCATTAGTCTTCCTGATAAAAATATGTCAACGCTCTCATTTTCATGATTTTTTTTCTGATCCTATTTTTTTATTACTTATTACTATGACCTATTTTTGTGTTCGACAAAAGGTCGATTTATATGCAATAATAGCATTGTAGCGGGTATAGTTTAGTGGTAAAAGGGTGATTCGTTCTATTAACCCTTTAATAGTTAAAGGGTCTTTCGTTTGATTTATATTTCGATCAAAAACTTTATTTCTTAAAAGGATTAAATCCTTTTCCTATCGATGATAAATTCGAGGAAAAATAGAAATTCTCGTGATTTGTATCCAAGAGTCCGTTATAAATTGAAAAAATTGGATCATGAAATTACGAAACATAATTTTTTTTTTGAATTGGATCCATACTTCCAATTGAACGAGTAAGGAATCCATGGATAAAGGTAGAAAGAACGGTCTATTTCTAATCGTAACTAAATCTTCAATTTGAGATTTATATAAGGGAGATTGAAGCAAAACAAAATAGCTATTAAACAATGTCTTTGGTTTACTAGAGACATCGACAGATTATATTGTTTTAGCTCGTTGGAAACAAAAAAGACTTTTCCTAAGGATTATTTCAAATAGAAATAGGGAACGAAGTAACTAGAAAAGATTGTTAGAATCCTCTTTTCTTCTATAGGGATCATCTATAAAGCAGGTCCTTTTGAATGCATTCAGACAGAAAGGCTGACATAGATGTTATGGGTAGAATTTGTTTTTTTTTCGTTTACATCTTTTTTTTCCATCTTCCATAAAGGAGCCGAATGAAATCAAAGTTTCACGTTCGGTTTTGAATTAGAGACGTTCAAAATGATGAATCAACGTCGACTATAACCCCTAGCCTTCCAAGCTAACGATGCGGGTTCGATTCCCGCTACCCGCTTATCTTATATATTTTATCTTCTATTTTTTTTATTAAAATGATATCGTAATTTTATAGATTTATTATTTTTTGATTACTATATTTCGAAATTCATAATAGACAAATATTTTTGAATTGATTCATTTCAAATTCGAATATTTTAATTCTATTTTTTAATATAATAAATTATTATTATATAAAGTACTCTATATTTTTTTATAAAATAAGATAATTGAATTAATATAGAATAAAATGAATCTAGAATTACTATAAATCATAATAAGATAAATTTTACAATTTAATTTACAATTAAATTAATGGAATGCATCATTGAATTGAATAAGAAATTTCCGGAATTCGTGCACATCTTTTTTTTTTATGAACAAAAGATGTGCAAATAAGAAAAAAAAAAGGAGTGAAA